AAGTGAAGTCTTTATTTACAGAACACGACCCAGAACAAATCGAGTTACAAGACCAAATAAAAATTTTTGATTTTTTATTAGATGCAGTTATAAGCGATCCTGATGATCAAAAAAGTAGAAAAAAATCGATAAAAGAAATTAGTAAAAGAGTTCCCCGGTGGTCATACAAATTAATCGATAATGTAGACCAAGAACTGGGAGAATACGACGAAAATGTAAGATGGGAACATCCATTTCGTTCACGAAAAGCAAAGCGTTTAGTGGTTTTTGTTGATCACGAGACAAACGAGGATGTTACTTTGCCAGAGTATTTGGAACAATCTGATTTTCGTCGATATATAATTAAAGGTTGCACGCGCGCACAAAGACGTAAAACCATTATTTTGAATCCTGTTCAAGCAAATGCCCATTCCCCTCTTTTTTTAGACAGAATAGCCAAACCCTTTTCTTTCTCTTTTGATATTTCCAAGCTGATGGAAGTACTGTTTCGCAATTGGCTGGGGAAAAAGACCGACCAAAAACTGTCTGATTCCACAAGTGAAAGAGTACGAAAATTGGATACAAAAGAAAAAAAGAAGCCCAAAGAAGAACGATACAAAAGACAAGAAATGGGACGTCTAAAACAAGCGGAAGGCTGGGATAAGCGTTTACTTACTCGCGTACTCCGCAGTTCTATGTTAGTAATGCAAGCAATTCTTCGAAAATATATTCTATTGCCGTCATTGATACTAGCTAAAAATTTGGTTCGCATCCTATTACTCCAAGACCCCGAGTGGTCCGAGGATTTTAAGGATTGGAATCATGAAATTTATGTTAAATGCACTTATAGTGGCGTTAATTTATCTGAAACAGAATTTCCGAAAAACTGGTTAACAGAAGGTATTCAGATAAAGATCCTATTCCCTTTTCACCTCAAACCCTGGCACAGATCTAAGATAGAAACCCCTCATAAGGATCCTCAAAATGAACAAGAAACCGATTTTTGCTTTTTAACAGTTTTGGGACTGGAAACAGAAATACCATTTGGGTCTCCCCGAAAACGACATTCTTTTTTTCAACCAATTTTGAAAGAACTAAAAAAAAAAATTTTCAAATGGCAAACTAAGTCTTTTATAGTTTTACGAGTTTTTAAAGAAGAAAAAATAGAAGAACTTTCCAAAATAAACTTGAGAGAAATCGCTAAATTGGTCGAAACTCAAAAAAATTCTCTAATCAGCAAGCAAATCAATCACGAATCGTCTATTGCAATTCCATCTACGAATTGGACAAATTTCTCCCGGACCGAAAAAAAAATGCAAGATCTGAGTACTAGAACAAGCGGAATCAGAAATAAAATAGATAAAATTAAAAAAGAAAAGAAAAAAAGATCACTAACTCAAGAGACAAATATTAGTTCGAACAAAACTACTTATTCGGCTAAAATATTCGACCCATCAAAAAAAATTTGGCAGATATTAAAAAAAAGAAATACTCGATTAATCCGGAAATCCTATTTTTTTATAAAATTTGTCATTGAAAAGATCTACAGAAATCTTTTTCTATCTACCCTTACTATTCCAAGAATCAATCCAAAATCTTTTCGGGAATCAACAAAAAGCCAAATTATAGCGAAAAACATACACCATAATGAAGCAAATCCGGAAATCTTTTTAATTAATAAAACAAATAAAAAGCGAAGTCACTTTTTTTCGACTATCAAAAAAGTACTTTTTAAGATTCGAAATCCGAATTCAAAGATTTCTTGTAATTTATCGTCGTTTTCACAATCACAAGCATATGTATTTTACAAATTGTTACAAGCCCCAATTTTGAACTTTTATAATTTAAGACCGATTCTTCAATATCACGACACACCTCGATTTCTTAAGAATGAAATAAAAAAGGGTTTTGAAAAACATGAAATATTTAATTACCAATTATACCAATTAAGACGGAAACCCTTTTTTAATTTGGGAAGGAATCAATGGCAAAATTGGTTAAGCGGGCATTATCAATATGATTTCTCGGGAATTAAATGGGCTAGATTAGTACAACAAGAATGGCGAAATAGAGCCAATCAACACTGTATGGCTCAAAATAAAGATTTAACTAAAAGTGATTCATATGAAAAAACCGGATTAACTCATTGCGAAAAACAACATTTTGTTGAAGTCGACTCATTACGTAGTCAAAAATCGAATTTTAAAAAACACTATAGATATGATCTTTTATCATATAAATCAATTAATTATGAAGATAAGAACGACTCTGATATTGATCGATCACTAGTTCAAGTAAATAAAAAAGAAGAGTATTATTCTAATTGCAATAGAAAGAAAGGCAAATTATTTGCTATGCTGGGAGGTATCTCTATCAATAATTATGGAGGGGAAGATGATATTCGGGAGATGGAAAAATTCTTGTATAGAAAATATTTTGATTGGAGAATTCTTAATTTTTGTCTTCGAAATAAGGTCAATATTGAAGCCTGGGTCGATATGAATATGGGTACCAGCAGTAATCAAAATACTAGGATTGGCTTCACTAATTATCCAAAATTTCATGCAATTAATAAAGGGCTCCCTTTTTATCTTACAATTCATCAAGATGAAGAAATTAACCCATCCAATCAAAAAAAAAACTTTTTTGATTGGATGGGAATGAATGAAGAAATCCTAAGTTGTCCTATATCAAACCCGGAGTCTTGGGTCTTCCCCGAATTGGGGCTACTTTTTAATGCATATAGAATGAAACCATGGATCATACCAAGCAAATTACTTTTTTTCAATTTCAATGGAAATCATAAGAAAAATCTAACCATAAAAAACGAAGCAAATTGTTTTCGAGTATCGACTCAACAAGAATCTCGTGAATTATCGAAGCCGAGTAAAGAAGAAAAGGAACTCGCAGACCAAGGAAATCCTAAATCCGATGCACACAAGCAAGGAAGTCTTGAGTTAGCTATCTCAAACCAAGAAAAAGATGTTGACGAAAATTATACGAAATCGGGCCTGAAAAACCGTATAAAGAACAAGCAATACAAGAGAGAAACCGAAGCGCAGCTCGATTTCTTCCTAAAAAAATATTTGTGTTTGCAGTTGAGATGGAGAGGTGCTGTTTCTTTCAGGGAAAAAATACTCAATGAGATGAAAGTATATTGTCATCTGGTTCGACTGATAAATCCCAGCGATGTTGCTATAGCCTCTATTCAAGGGGGAGAAATTAGTCTGCCTATGTTGATCACTAAGAAGGATTTCGCTCTTACAGAAGTGACGAAAGGTGGAATGCTTATTATCGAACCCCGCCGTTTGTCTGTAAAAAATGATGGACAATTTTTTCTATATCAAATCGTAGGTATTTCATTAGTTCATAAGAATAGGCGCACAATTACTAAAAGATACCAAGAAAGGGGCTATGGTGATCAAAAAATTTTTGATGAATCCATTGCAAAACATCAAAAAATGACTGGAAATCGAAACAAAAATCATTATGATTTGCCTGTTCCTGAAACTATTTTATTTCCTAAACGTCGTAGAGAATTAAGAACTCTAATTTGTTTCAATTCGAAGAAGCGAAATGGTATGCAGCGAAATCCAGTATTTTTTAATAACGTAAAAAGCATCGGTCGCGTTTTGGATAAAACAAAAAATCTTTCTATAGAGAAAAATCAACTAATTAAATTAAAGTTTTTTATTTGGCCCAATTCTCGATTAGAAGATTTAATTTGTATGAATCGCTATTGGTTTAATACCAATAATGGGAGTCGTTTCAGTATGGTAAGGATATATATGTATCCACGAGTTCAAATTCGTTAATAGTGTACTTTTCCTATCTATAATGTCTCGTTGGGGGATATAAAAACAAAGAAATAGATACATGTCTTGTTTTCCCTTCCAGTCTAATACAAGATACCATTTGAATAGCGGATATATTAATTATGACTGAAGAAACTTTTTTTAGGCCCAAACTTTTCTCTTTTGCCGAAATATACCAGTTTTTTGAAACCCTAATCAAATCGAAAATTGGATTGATTAGTGATATTTATTTTCTCGCAAGTTCATAACGAACTTAAGATTCTTGGGTATATCAAATTGAAGTAACTAGTATTATTATTACTGATCAGTAAAATTCATCTTAAAAAGGAGTGGGAGGTTTTTCGTTTTATGGTAAAAAATTCATTCATCTCAGTTAGGGTTCAAGAAAAACAAGAAGAAAACAGTGGATCGGTTGAATTTCAAGTATTTCGGTTCACCAATAAGATACGGAGACTTACTTCACATTTAGAATTGCACAGAAAAGATTATTTATCTCAAAGGGGTCTACGGAAAGTTTTGGAAAAACGCCAACGTCTACTAGCTTATTTGTCAAAGAAAAATAGAGTACGTTATAAAGAATTAATTAGTAAGTTGAATATTCGGGAGTCAAAAAATCGTTAATTTGAAAAACAAAAAAAAAAAAAATTAGAATTATTTGTATTTGATTTTGTTTGAATCTTGATGAACTTCTTGTTGTTTTCAACAATTCATGTAAGAATGAATCGAGGAAAAACCTATGAGTAGACTAGCTACAGAAAAAGAATTTATGATAGTCAATATGGGACCTCACCACCCATCAATGCACGGTGTTCTTCGGCTCATCCTTACTCTAGACGGTGAAGATGTTATTGACTGTGAACCAATATTGGGTTATTTACACAGGGGGATGGAAAAAATTGCGGAAAACCGAACAATTATACAATATCTCCCTTATGTAACCCGTTGGGATTATTTAGCTACTATGTTCACAGAAGCAATAACTATAAATGGGCCAGAGCTGTTGGGAAATATTCAAGTACCTAAAAGGGCCAGCTATATCAGAGTAATTATGTTGGAGTTGAGTCGTATAGCTTCCCATCTGTTATGGCTTGGCCCTTTTATGGCGGATATTGGTGCACAGACTCCTTTCTTCTATATTTTCCGAGAAAGAGAATTAGTATATGATCTGTTCGAAGCTGCCACCGGTATGAGAATGATGCATAATTATTTTCGTATCGGAGGAATAGCGGCTGATTTACCTCATGGTTGGATAGATAAATGTTTGGATTTCTGTGATTATTTTTTAACGGTAATTGCTGAATATCAAAAACTGATTACACGAAACCCTATTTTTTTAGAACGCGTTGAGGGAGTAGGCATTATTGGTGGAGAAGAAGCAATAAATTGGGGTTTATCAGGACCGATGCTACGAGCGTCTGGAATCGAATGGGATCTTCGTAAAGTTGATCATTATGAGTGTTATGACGAATTTGACTGGGAAGTCCAGTGGCAAAAAGAAGGGGATTCCTTAGCCCGTTATTTAGTCCGAATCGGTGAACTGACGGAATCCATAAAAATTATTCAACAGGCTTTAGAAGGAATTCCGGGCGGCCCCTATGAAAATTTAGAAATACGATGCTTTGATAGAGAAAACGATCCAGAATGGAATGATTTTGAAGATCGATTCATTAGTAAAAAGCCTTCTCCTACCTTTGAATTGACGAAACAAGAACTTTATGTGAGAGTAGAAGCCCCAAAGGGAGAATTGGGAATTTTTTTGATAGGAGATCAAGGCGGGTTTCCTTGGAGATGGAAAATTCGCCCCCCCGGTTTTATCAATTTGCAAATTCTTCCTCAGTTAGTTAAAAGTATGAAATTGGCTGATATTATGACGATATTAGGTAGTATAGATATCATTATGGGGGAAGTTGATCGTTGAAATGCTAATTGATATAACAGAAGTACAAGAAATCAATTCTTTTTCCAGATTGGAATCCCTACAAGAGGTCTATGGGATCATATGGGTCCTTGCCCCTATTTTGACTCTTGTATTGACAATCACAATAGGTGTCCTCGTAATTGTGTGGTTAGAAAGAGAAATATCTGCAGGAATACAACAACGTATTGGACCTGAATACGCCAGCCCTTTGGGAATTCTTCAAGCTTTAGCAGATGGAACAAAACTACTTTTCAAAGAAAACCTTCTTCCATCGCGAGGAAATAGTAGTTTATTCAGTATTGGACCCTCTATAGCAGTCATAGCAATTCTACTAAGTTATTCAGTAATTCCATTTAGTTATAACCTTGTTTTAGCTGACCTCAATATTGGTATTTTTTTATGGATTGCCATTTCAAGTATTGCCCCTATTGGACTTCTTATGTCGGGATATGGATCAAATAATAAATATTCCTTTTTAGGTGGTTTGCGAGCTGCTGCTCAATCGATTAGTTATGAAATACCATTAACTTTATGTGTTTTATCAATATCTCTACGTGCGATTCGCTAAAACCCAAACCTTTCATTTTGTTATTATTTTTTTTTTTGTTCTCCAAAAAAAAAAAACGAACTTGAATAGCAATCCTCATTTTTTATTCATTTATTTACTCTTTAGGTTAATAAACTAAATTAGATAGTTATATATGAGTGAAAGAAAACAACTTCTAAATTTGCAGTAAAAGGTGATTAAGTCTCATTTCCTATGTACAAGTGTTAAAGACAGGGACGGAAACAAAAGTAAAAGTGGAGGAAGTTTACCCCAAGATTGGTTGATTGATCATCCTAACTTGAAGCGGGCGCAAAAGACCAACCCTATGGAATTTTCATTAGTTTTTGTATGTAGTACAATATCATTATTGTGGGGGTTGAAAACAAAAAAGGGGGATAGGAAGGAACACCAAAATACACACAACGGGTTAGTAATGTAGATTATGTCAATTATCTAAAACTAAAAGTATACTTCTGCATAATATAAAATGAATACTAATTGGGGCTTTAAGTTAGTAGAAATGATCAGGCAGTACTCCCCACAATTCCGATCCAGAGTATGCTCCTATTCACCAGTTAACGAAATAACTATCAGGAACGAAATAATCCTTTACATTTTTTTTAGGCCCCTTCTCTCAGAAAGAAGAAGAGGAACAAAAAAACAGAAAAAAGACAATTCCAATATAAAAAAAAAAGATCCTTTTATTTTTTCGTTCATCTATTAATCAAAATCAAATTATTCATGAACGAGCGTAATGGCTAATTAATTTTCGTAATCGAAAATAAAAGAATTGAGTTAAAATACCTATTGATATTTCTCCAAGGAGTATTTTATTGAAGGGTTGATTAAGTTATTACTCAACACAGAAAAATAGAAATTCGTAAAGGATGAGATTAATTCAGAAATACTGTTTTTTTATTCTTCTCTTAGAGCATAGAGCAGACAGAATTCCAGCGGTATAATTGGGGACCCTCCGCTAGATTTTGACTTTATCTATCCTATAACCATATCAAGATAACTAAGAATGTCGTGTCCTTACATTTTTTTGTGGCCCTGAGGAGCCGTATGAGGTGCAAATCTCATGTACGGTTTTGTAATAGCGATGGGAACCGTAATGTTACCACCGACTATGATTATCTAACAGTTCAAGTACAGTTGATATAGTTGGGGCACAATCAAAATATGGTTTGTGGGGGTGGAATTTGTGGCGTCAACCTATAGGGTTTATCGTTTTTCTAATTTCTTCCCTAGCGGAATGCGAGAGATTACCTTTTGATTTACCAGAAGCAGAAGAAGAATTAGTAGCCGGTTATCAAACCGAATATTCCGGAATTAAATTTGGTTTATTTTACGTTGCTTCCTATCTAAATCTATTAGTTTCCTCATTATTTGTAACCGTTCTTTACTTAGGGGGTTGGAATCTTTCCATTTCATCCATATTTGTTCCTGAGCTATTTGAAATAAATAAAGCGGATGGAATCTTTGGAACGACAATTGGTATCTTTATTACATTAGCTAAAACTTATTTGTTCTTGTTCATTCCTATTACAACCAGATGGACTTTACCGAGACTCAGAATGGACCAACTATTAAATCTTGGTTGGAAATTTCTTTTACCTATTTCTCTCGGTAATTTATTATTAACAACCTCTTCCCAACTCCTTTCGTTATAAAGAAAAGGGAATACAATATTTACTACTCGTCTCAAACAAGAGAAAGAAAGAAACTCACATTATTTATAGATATTCACGATATGTTCCCTATGGTAACTGGTTTCATGAATTATGGTCAACAAACAATACGAGCTGCAAGGTATATTGGTCAAAGTTTCATGATTACTTTATCCCAAGCAAATCGTTTACCTGTAACTATTCAATATCCTTATGAAAAATTAATCACATCGGAGCGTTTTCGCGGTCGAATCCATTTTGAATTTGATAAATGTATTGCTTGTGAAGTATGTGTTCGCGTATGCCCCATAGATTTGCCTGTTGTTGATTGGAAATTTGAAACAGATATTCGAAAGAAACGGTTGCTTAATTATAGTATTGATTTTGGAATTTGTATTTTTTGTGGTAACTGCGTTGAGTATTGTCCAACAAATTGTTTATCAATGACTGAAGAATATGAACTTGCTACTTACGACCGTCACGAATTGAATTATAATCAAATTTCTTTAGGTCGTTTACCAGTGTCAGTAATTGACGATTTTACAATTCGAACAGTCTTGAATTCGACTCAACGAAAAAATGACTAAACCCTTAATAAAGAAAACTACGAAAGTGATCCAAGAACAGTATCCGCATCAATTCCCACTAGTAGATTAGAATTTCATTCAATTGGAATTGGGAATGTCTCATAAAAATTTTTTCCTGGTCGGCTCAATAGGGTCATGAAAAAGATTTCGATTTATTTATCGCTTATTTTAATATAATGGATTTGCCTGGACCAATACATGATTTTCTTTTAGTTTTTCTGGGATTGGGTCTTATATTAGGGGGTCTGGGCGTGGTATTATTTACCAACCCAATTTTTTCTGCCTTTTCCTTGGGATTGGTTCTTGTTTGTATCTCTTTATTCTATATTCTATCAAATTCCCAGTTTGTAGCTGCGGCGCAGCTTCTTATTTACGTGGGAGCTGTAAATGTTTTAATCATATTTGCTGTAATGTTCATGAATGGTTCAGACCATTCCAAAGATTTTCAGTTGAATCTTTGGACGATTGGTGATGGACTTACTTCCCTCGTTTGTACAAGTATTTTTTTTTCACTAATCACGGCTATTCTAGATACGTCGTGGTACGGGATTATTTGGACTACACGATCCAACCAGATTATCGAACAAGATTTGATAAGTAATAGTCAACAAATTGGAATTCATTTATCAACGGACTTTTTTCTTCCATTTGAACTCGTTTCAATAATTCTTTTAGTTGCTTTGATAGGTGCAATTGCCGCGGCTCGTCAGTAACAAATCTTTATAACTAGGAACAGCAATCCCAATTCGACTTTTTTCTGTGGTACCGCATCCATTTCTATTAACTTCTTTAAAGTTTAGTTGACTACTATTCGCGGCTCAATAGAAAAGAAAATAAAAATAAAATTTTTATTTATGCGATCTATTACCAAAGGGATTCTCTTGTTCCGTACGTGTTATATTCTAAGCAATCAAATCACTTGCATTATTGTTCATATTGAAATGAATCGAAATTGGTACGGAGTTGGTCAATGATACTCGAGCATGCCCTTGTTTTGAGTGCCTATTTATTTTCTATTGGTATCTATGGATTGATTACGAGTCGAAATATGGTTCGGGCTCTGATGTGTCTTGAACTTATACTAAATGCAGTTAATCTAAATTTCGTAACATTCTCTGATTTTTTTGATAGTCGACAATTAAAAGGAGAGATTTTCTCCATTTTTGTTATCGCTATTGCAGCCGCGGAAGCTGCTATTGGATTAGCTATTGTTTCGTCAATTTATCGTAACAGAAAATCGACTCGTATCAATCAATCGACTTTGTTGAATAAGTAGTAGTTTCTAAATCCGAATATTCATCAATTCTATTTAGAATATATAATTATTCCCGAATCTCGACCATCTTTGTGAAACTGGACGAAATCAAAGTATCTTTGTTCCCTCTTAGGAATTGCTTCAGAAGTGGATTAAGATTAATTATCAAAATTCTGGTAAATCATTGATTCATCTGGTGTTTAAATATATGAGGTTTCAAAATTGTCTAGATCGAAAATTGAAAAGTTCAAAATAAAAATTTTAGATCCAATGTCACACTCAGTAAAGATTTATGATACATGTATAGGGTGTACTCAATGTGTCCGAGCTTGCCCCACAGATGTATTAGAAATGATACCTTGGGACGGATGTAAAGCAAAGCAAATAGCTTCTGCTCCAAGAACAGAGGACTGTGTCGGTTGTAAGCGATGTGAATCTGCCTGTCCAACGGATTTCTTGAGTGTTCGGGTTTATTTATGGCATGAAACAACTCGAAGCATGGGTCTAGCTTATTGATATTGATACGATCCCGAAAAACCCACTTGAATCCGTTTTGAATACAGTTTCTTTTTTTTTTTTACCGATTACCGACAAAAACCCGTACTCGAAAAAAAAAAAAAAAATTAGAATATATTCTATTTTCGAGTTTCGAGCGCGGGTTTTTCGGGACCAAGTGTATCTTGTCTTTATCACGAATTATTTTCCTTGGTTAACACTAATTGTAGTTTTTCCGATAGCCACGGGTTCATTAATTTTCTTTCTGCCTCATAGAGGAAATAAGGTGAATAGAGGATATACAATATATATATGTGTCTTAGAACTCCTTCTAACGACCTATGCATTCTGGTATAATTTCCAATTGGACGATCCATTAATCCAACTGGCAGAGGATTATAACTGGATCACCTTTTTTGATTTTGACTGGCGATTGGGAATAGATGGACTTTCGGTAGGACCCGTTTTACTGACGGGATTTATCACTACTTTAGCTACTTTAGCGGCTCGGCCAGTTACTCGGAATTCCCGGCTATTGCATTTCCTGATGTTAGCGATGTACAGCGGTCAAATAGGATCATTTTCTTCTCGAGACCTTTTACTTTTTTTCATTATGTGGGAATTAGAATTAATTCCCGTTTATCTACTTCTGGCCGTGTGGGGTGGAAAAAAACGCCTTTATTCAGCCACAAAATTTATTTTGTACACTGCAGGAGGTTCTGTTTTTCTTTTAATAGGAGTTTTGGGTATCGGTTTCTATGGTTCCAATGAACCAACATTCCATTTGGAAACGTTAGTTAATCAATCGTATCCTGTGGCACTGGAACTAATATTCTATATTGGATTTTTTGTTGCTTTTGCGGTGAAATTACCGATTCTACCCTTCCATACGTGGTTACCAGATACCCACGGAGAGGCGCATTACAGTACTTGTATGCTTCTAGCCGGAATCTTATTAAAAATGGGAGCATATGGGTTGATTCGAATCAATATGGAACTATTACCACACGCTCATTCTATATTATCCCCCTGGTTCATGATAGTAGGTACCGTGCAAATAATTTATGCAGCTTCAACATCTCCTGGTCAACGAAATTTAAAAAAAAGAATAGCCTATTCCTCGGTATCTCATATGGGTTTCATAATTCTAGGAATTGGCTCGATAACCGATACAGGCCTTAACGGAGCCATTTTACAAATAATTTCTCATGGGTTTATTAGTGCGGCACTTTTTTTCTTGGCAGGAACGAGTTATGATAGAATACGTTTTGCTTATCTCGACGAAATGGGCGGACTGGCTATCCCAATCCCAAAGATATTCACGCTATTCAGTATCTTATCGATGGCCTCCCTTGCATTACCCGGCATGAGTGGTTTTGTTGCCGAATTGCTAGTATTTTTTGGAATAATTACCAGCCACAAATTCTTTTTACTGCCAAAAATTATGTTCACTTTTGTAATGGCAATTGGAATGATATTAACTCCTATTTATTTATTATCTATGTTACGGCAAATGTTCTATGGGTACAAGCTAGTTAATGCCCCAAACTCTTATCTTTTTGATTCTGGACCACGGGAGTTATTTGTTTTGATTTCGATTCTTCTACCCGTAATCGGTATTGGTATTTATCCCGATTTCGTTCTCTCACTATCGGCGGACAAGGTTGAAGCTATTATATCTAATTTTTTTTGATAGATAGTTTGCGTGACTAAAAAAAATAAAAAAGAAATCCCATAAGTTTCACAAAAGTTCATTATCCAATGAACAAAGAAGTCGTTTTTTTCTTCTTTTTTCTTCTCTGAAGTTTAAGTTAAATAAAAAAAAAGCGAAGTAAAATAATGGAATTCAAATTGTGACCAACCACCAAAGGCATTTGTAAGAACCTTTTGAATCGACGCACAGCTTTGCTTGATTCAAAAGGTTCTCGACGTCTTACTAACACTGAGTTTCGTTTTGCTCTCTATGCTGTCCTATGTTTGTATTCATCAAGTCCTTTCGTCAATTCAAGTATATGTTAATTAAATGAACCATAACTATGTAACCCTATTCCTAATAGATTGACTCCGAAATAACATATCCAAATTATAAGAAAGCCCGTAGAAGCCACAATTGCGGAATTTACACCTTCCAAATTTTTATTTGTTCGAGTATGTAAATAAATCCCGAAAATCATCCAAGTAATAAATGCCCAAGTTTCTTTTGGATCCCAATTCCAATAAGACCCCCACGCCTCATTAGCCCATACTGCTCCCGAAAGAATACCCATGGTTAAAAAGATAAATCCTAAACTAATAATACGATAACTCCACCGATCCAATTGTTGAAGCACTTGATACCTGTAAAAATTTCTAGTGGAAAAACTATTTAGGAAAACCTTCCCTTTTCCGTCCATGTATTGGATTTCACCGAAACAAAATGACTCATTTCCATTTAAACAATAGTTTCGTTTCGAAAAAATCCTTATCACTTTTCGAAATGTAATGACTAGAAGAGCCGTGGATAATAATGATCCGCATAAAAGAGCTGCGTAGCCCAATACCATCATACTGACGTGCATCATTAACCACTGGACTTGGAGAGCGGGTACTAATATTCCGGATTGATGCATTTTGGTTAAAAAACCCGAAGTCGCAAAGCCTTGGGAAAAAATAGCACTTGGTGCCGTTATAGCGCTTAACTGATTTTCATTTTTTTTTAAATCAAAAATCCTATGAATAATGGAGAAACTCCATGAAAGAAAGATTAATGATTCATATAAATCACTTAATGGGAAATGTCTCGAATAAATCCAACGGGTGATTAATAATCCTGTTAGACAGAAAGAGGTAGCTAGCATACCCTTTTCGGATGAATCATATAGTCCTCTGATTTCATCGCCTAATAAGGTTATTAAATAAATTGTAATTCCAATTGAAACGACCGAACAGGCTATATGCGTTAATATATGCTCTAAAGTTAAAAAGATCATAAAAAAAAAAATGAAAAGCAAGAATACCTCAAATATACAAAATGGAAATTCTAAATTCAGTTCCTTAGAGCACCCTTTAATATATCTTTTTGAAGCTACTATGCCGCCACTCGGACTCGAACCGAGATGCTCTAGCACTGCTTCCTAAGAGCAGCGTGTCTACCGATTTCACCATAGCGGCTTGCTGGAAATTATAATACCCTATTATTAGTTAATCGTCGAGATTGAAAGAGTCCATTTGAATGGCGGACCTTGTTTTTAATTCAAATGGATGAAAAAAAAGCCATTCAAATGGGGATTTAAGGCTTGGAGCTTTTGTTGGCTTATTGAATTAGTTAGGATTTCGGTTTTATTTAACTTAACTTTCATAGTTTCTGGTTTGCTAAACTGGAACCGTTGGAACGGCTGTAACTAAATAGTTCTAACAGTAATCCAGGGAAGAACTCAAAAAAAGGTTCTTTCTCTTTTTTCATTTTTTTTTTTTACTTTTTTGTTGGGGTAATTGATAGGTTTTTCACTATTAATTTGGGCTAGGAGTAATCAAAGCAATTAGATATTGGCCTGGACATATTATCGAAAATAAATTATCGAAAATGAAAAACAAAAAACGTTTTATATTGAATCAATTAGTTTCAACGTCAACAACCCATTGATTTTTCCTTAAGATTTAAGATACCCCTTTTAATAGCATAAATGGAAAGTCCTAAATCGACATAAAAAATTCTTATTGTTTAGCGTGGAGTGATGGGGAAAATAAGAATCCCCATCCTGGGAATAAAAAAATATTCAAATAAAAAGAAAGATAAAACTTTCCAGGTTGTCTTGATTCTGTTTTCAAATAAAAAAAAAACACAAAGTATTTTGATTTTCTTTTCTAATTCAGTAGACAAAAGTAAACAAATCCATTGGTTCAAACCATTACAAAAGGAGAATGGTTACTTAGTTGTTTTCGATTTTTGTAGATTATATAGTCTAAATTCGAAACACAATTAACTCATTTTTCATTCAGATGGATTCCTATTATTTCAACGTTTTATTATTTATTTGTTGTAAAAAAAAAACTTTTTGAATTCCCCGTAGAAAGGGATTTCGCTAACGAAAAAGCCTTCAACGCTGCCCAATACCCCCCTTTTTTCCAAATATTTTTACGAATACGTTTTTTTAATCTAGAAGTACGTTTTTTTGGAACTGCCATTCAAAAAAGAAAAAGGTTATTCATTGCTCAAATTGGATGTGAAAGACATCTATTGTTAAAACAAATCCTTTATGGTGCGGTTCATTATCGGTTTAGTTTGTCTCTCAACTAACTACCTTTAGTTTTTAAAATACTTTCTAAAATTGAAAAAAATATATATATATATATATATATATAAATATGAAAAAATGGCATAAAATCTTAAACAAAAAAGAAAAAGTGGAATAAGGGATTTTTTCTTTTTATATTCCCTAAAGATTGGGGAAAAGTCATTTATATTTCGGAGTTATTGTCGATACCCTTAATATCCCTATTCAAATAATATCCCTATTCAAATCGATCTCTAGAGGATCCCCAGGGTGTATTATGCGATATAATAGAAATCGAATTGGTTGAAGTGAAGGTGATAAAAAAAACAAGAAAAAGCCCTTCCGTGTTTATCTCTGTCTATTTTGGGATTCTACAGGTTAGCCATGAAAACTACATCGAACAGGTTTTTTTATCTACCTAATACTTTTTGTCTATTAATTGGTTATTAAACGCCCTTTATTATTATTACCATGGCAGACAATCAATACGTGCCGAAATGAACTAGTTGATGATTGTGAAGAAACAAAATAAAATACCGAGTTCATTTTTTATTGGGAAACGATATGGGGCATCCTCTGGTTTATATTAAACTTAATTTGGTCTAATTCGTTAGTCTTGATCTAGGTACATAAATGTGTGTAATTAGGGAATAATAATTGAAATTTGAATTTGCTCTATCTTCATAAAAAACTGACTTAGTCTAAAGTAAAAAATAATTATTTATTTTTGATATTTTTGACCAGCAGTTTGGTTAGAACATTTGATTGCTTGGAACTTCCAGTTTTTTTTTTTATTGTTGGGGAAAGATTCAAAATAACTCTGAATAGCAAAAGCAATTTTTTTTTAGTTTTTTCATTTTAATACCTTCATTTCTTTTTTTTATTAAGCCCTTTGAAAAGAGATAAGAAAAATAAAAAGAGAGAAAATAAAAGAGATAAGAACCGGTGAATCAGAAACACTGAATTAAGAATAAAAAAAAATTAGTATTTTATTGATTTTATGGAACATACATATCAATATTCCTGGATCATACCCTTAGTTCCACTTCCAGTCCCTGTGTTAATAGGGGTAGGACTTCTACTTTTTCCGACCGCAACAAAACATCTTCGCCGGATGTGGGCTTTTCTTAGTATTTTATTGTTAAGTATAGTTATGGTTTTTTCGACTGATTTAGCTATTAAGCAAATAGATGGAACGTCAATCTATCAATCCCTAAGATCTTGGACCATCAATAATGATTTTTCTTTCGAGTTCGGATACTTTATTGATCCACTTACTTCTATTATGTTAATATTAATCACTACTGTTGGAATTCTTGTTCTTATTTATAGTGACAATTATATGTCTCATGATCAAGGATATTTGAGATTTTTTGCTTATATGACTTTTTTCAATGCGGCAATGTTAGGATTAGTTACAAGTTCAAATTTCATACAAATTTATATTTTTTGGGAATTGGTTGGAATGTGCTCTTATCTATTAATAGGGTTTTGGTTCACACGACCTATTGCGGCAGGCGCTTGTCAAAAAGCATTTGTAACTAATCGTGTAGGGGATTTTGGATTATTATTAGGGATTTTAGGTCTTTATTGGATAACGGGTAGTTTCGAATTTAAGGATTTGTTCGAAATATTGAATAACTTGATTTATAATAATGAGGTTAATCTTTTATTTGTTACTTTGTGTGCATTTCTATTATTTGCCGGCCCTGTTGCTAAATCCGCGCAATTCCCTCTTCATGTATGGTTACCCGATGCCATGGAAGGGCCCACTCCGATTTCGGCTCTTATCCACGCCGCAACTATGGTAGCGGCGGGAATTTTTCTTGTAGCTCGCCTTCTTCCGCTTTTTCTAGTCATACCATACATAATGAATCTAATATCTTTGATAGGTATAATAACAGTATTTTTAGGAGCTACTTTAGCTCTTGCTCAACAAGATATTAAGAGAGGGTTAGCTTATTCTACAATGTCTCAATTGGGTTATATGATGTTAGCTCTAGGTATAGGTTCTTATCGAGCCGCTTTATTTCATTTGATTACGCATGCTTATTCCAAAGCCTTGTTGTTTTTAGGATCCGGATCCATTATTCATTCAATGGAAGCTATTGTTGGCTATTTTCCAGATAAAAGCCAGAATATGGTTCTGATGGGTGGGTTAAGGAAGCACGTGCCCATTACAAAAACCGCTTTTTTATTAGGTACCCTTTCCCTTTGTGGTATTCCGCCTCTCGCTTGTTTTTGGTCTAAGGATGAAATTCTTAATGATAGCTGCTTGTATTCGCCGATTTTCTCACTAATAGCTTTTTTCACAGCCGGATTAACCGCATTTTATATGTTTCGAATTTATTTACTTACTTTTGAGGGATCTTTCAACTTTTGCTTTCAAAATTACAGTGGCAAAACAAAAAACTCGTTCTATTCAATATCTCTATGGGGTCAAGAAGAATCAAAACCGATAAAAAGAAAAATTGAGTTAGTGGCTTTATTAACACTCAAGAATAATGAAAGGGCTTCTTTTTTTTCGAAGAAGACTCATCGAAGTGCTAGTAATATAAAAGCTACACCCTTTCTTACTATTTTTCCTTTTCGCGCTACCAAGACTTTTTTGTATCCTCACGAATCAGACAATACTATGTTATTTGGTATGCTTGTATTAGTCCTATTTCCTTTATTTGTTGGAGCTATAGGAATTCCTTTGAATCAAGAAGTTATCGAGTCGGATATTTTATCAAAATTGTTAACTCCCTCTATAAACCTTTTACATCAAAATTCGAATCAGTTTGTTGATTGGTATGAAGGTTTAAAAACTCCAATGCTTTCCGTTAGTATAACCTATTTGGCAATATTTCTAGCCTACTTTTTATATAAGCCCTTTTATTCACCTTTACACAATTGGAACATACTTAATTTATTTGCTAAAAGAGGACCTAAAAGAAGTCTGTGGGACAAAATACTCCATTTTCTCTATGATTGGTCAT